TTTACTTAAAATATATTTCTAATAGATCTAATTAAAGTACAAAAATCCATTTTTATTTTTTCTTAACCCCCTGAACATAATAGGACGTCTTCCCATTGTTTCATAGAGACAATAGGGAGACGGTAAGGATTAGATCAAAATCAAATGGGAAAGGTGGTGTGGTAAAGAAGGAAAGAAATAGGGTATGTGATAGATAGTGATCTATCTTCCTTCTATATTTTTATACTTTTTACTTAACTAAATGAAGAGCAACAAAATAAGGAATAGGTTTTTTTCTACATGTTAGTATCATTTCTTTGATACTTCCAAGGGGGTTTCCGCATATTTTGCTTGGGCTTAATCTTTTCTAATTATACTAGAAATCGTATAAGAACTTGTTATAATTGGATTTATTGGATTGTTTCATCAACGGTGTTGGGTCAGAATAACTTTTTGACTCTGCGCCAGTGATTCCCCTATTATTTATTAGTGAACAATAATTGAAAAATTCCTTCATAGAGATAGAGGACATAATTCACATGGATATAGTAAATCTCGCTTGGGCTGCTTTAATGGTAGTCTTTACATTTTCCCTTTCACTAGTAGTATGGGGAAGGAGTGGACTCTAGAAGTACTACTAATTGAGTTTAGGAACTAAACAGTATCACTTTTTTTATAGATCGTTCGGCAAAGTTTTTTTTATTTAAAATTTCACTATTTCAATTTAAAATTTTATTTTTAAATTGAAATAGAAATGAAAAAAATTGAAATAGAAATGAAAAATATCTTCATTTCGAAATTCTCTTGGATTTTAGTTGAGTAATGTATTCTATGAATAATAAATATATATGAATGAATAATAAATATATATGAAGAATACTCTTTTAATCAAAGAAATATTTCAATTATTTCCGTGTTCGTATTTTGAAAGTAAAAAAAGTAAAAGGAATACAAATGGTAGGAAATTTATTCCAACTGAATTCTTCATAAATTTTCTATTTCGATGAACTGACTCTTACCAAAGTTAGATATGGACCATGAGGAAGAACGGAACTTTTTTTTATTTTGTTTACCTCTTTACTGTTCAAAGATCAAAGAGAAAACAATTCGGTTATTCCATTACGTGGATACACATTGGGAAACAACATAGTAGTTGTCTAACGAGATACTGCACATCCTAAAATATTGTCTTGGGCGAGTCACATATTGCGCCGCTTGTTTTAGTTTTACTATTTTAGAAATTTTATTTATGTTTTGCTTGTTTTATTGAACCCATTTCATATCGTGGTTCAAACGTTAAAAGTCGACGGGTTTTACTAATCCTTTTCGAAATCCGAAGAAGTCATTGATTCTTTCGATCGGGATTCATATTGAAAATAATCAGAAATCTAGGAATTCTAATCGTAAAAGTAGCTTTCGATTATTTCAAATTAATTTAATTGAAATCAACACAAATTAAATACAAATAGATAAAGCAAAGAAATAGAATTGGGATACTATATAATATACATTATCACTATATACGTAATTAAATCGATTTCTATATATATAGAAAAGGAATATGATGATACTATTGTAGATTGATCTATATTAATCTATATTAAATTAACCCGCATTACAATACAACTTTATACACTACAATAACAATACTAGATAGTATGGTAGAAAGAAATATCTGAATCTTTCTACCATACTATCGTATCTCATAGAATACGACTGATTCTAGTCTGCCCATTTCATTTAAGACGCGAAATTTTTATCCTTTTCTTCTCTGCAATTATTGATAAGAAATAAAAAATCAAGTTTAATTCAAATTAATCACCTTGGCTGACTGTTTTTACGTATATTATAAGTAAAAAAGCAGTAGGAACTAGAATAAACAGTGCAGTAGCAATAAATGCGAGAATATTTACTTCCATAATCTCATTGTTTAATTTTTCTTTAATTCGCAATAACTCGGGAGTTAATCCCATAGAGATAATAAATCTTTCGCCTGTAAATTCAATGGGATGCATTACATCTCGATGATATCGAATCGGATCAATATCATGAATAACAATATCGGAGCTATCAAATAGATTCATCGTCAAGAATTGAATAGTATAACATAGGACGATCTTTTATCCATACTGAACTCAAAATTTGATTCCCGATACAATCAATAATTCCTTTATTTATTTATCATTCTTTTCCATTCTTTCTTTTCTATAACCTACCGCCCTCTTTGTACAATCATCTGATGAAGTATCATCTAACCGCCTTTCTACTTACCATTGGTTCTAAACAAACCCCAACAAACAATAGAAGCTCAATGAAAAAAAAGGAAGGAGCTAAGTTATAAACTCCTTTTTTTAATGAGCCAATCTTCTTGGAAAACAAAAGAAGTATGATAAAGACGAGTACAAATTCCGGTATAAAAAAATCGAATATTCCATCAAATTAACTATTTTTTTATATATTTATATATAAATTGAAAAAGTTTGTTCTTTCAAGGAAAAACCCTTATAATAAAAAAAAAAAAAAATAATAAAAAAAAAAAAAAAAAATTCATTACCTCGCTAATAAAAAAGTGATCCTTGTTTGATCTTTATTTTTTGAATATCCTCTTTCATTGGATTAGTAATGGGACGCATATATCAAAAGCTCAATGCGAAATTTGAATGAGATAGATTATTTCAAATTAGTAAAATTTGAAATTGAGGTTACACAAAATAGGGCCCGAAAAGGATATACTTTTATTTTAATCTTAAAAAAAAAGTATTCTATACTATTCTATACACAGTAGCTATGTTCAATTTATTTTATATTGTACAAATTCCATTTATGTATGTACTCCCGGGAAACATACAATACTCTACTCTATTTCATATTTCACAGATCGGGAGTAATTGAAAAAGCCAGACCCAGTACAGTACGGTATCCCGTGGAATCCTGAATCTGATGCTAATAATATAATAATTGTACTAATCCACATATGCCTCTCTCCCATCAATCGAATCGGTACTAGTCGAAGAAATGGAAATTCCCCCATTTGGTTGATGATAAATGTGAAACGAAAAAGAAAAAAAGAAGAGGGATCGCTGTTGGGAATGAAATTATGTTATTTGGACTTCTTTTCACAAAAAATAGAGAGATGAATTGATATAGTTTTTTATTGGATTTGGATTCGTCGGGACTGACGGGGCTCGAACCCGCAGCTTCCGCCTTGACAGGGCGGTGCTCTGACCAATTGAACTACAATCCCAAGTAAATACCATAATAAAATAAAGTATACATATTTTTATGATTTCATTCTAACCCTTTCAATTTCGATTAGAATTGGCGTGTTGTAACAGAGCTGCGAGTGTGATATATCGATACCCATATGTATATGTACTTTAGTGAGAGCAGCCGGTATTACTAGTAATCCTTTCGTTATTGCCAAATCAATTGGATAATCACTCGTTCAATCAAAAAAGTTTCTTTTTTATTTACTCTTTTCCTTAAACTTTACTTTATAGTTACGGATCCTGATATGAATCTAGATCATTAGCAAGATCAGAATTTCTTGGAAAAAGAGAGTAAATAAATAGTGGTATAGATATATCATAAAATGGATTTCTTCCGTATTGGGATTGGGGGATCGGGGGATCGGGCATTTCTGGAGAGCAACAAATGGGTTATATTATATCATTTCATGGCGGATCGGCAAATTATTGGGCCGAGCTGGATTTGAACCAGCGTAGACATATTGCCAACGAATTTACAGTCCGTCCCCATTAACCGCTCGGGCATCGACCCAGGAAGAATCAATTCCAGGCTTATTGATAATCCACGATCAACTTCCTTTCGTAGTACCCTACCCCCAGGGGAAGTCGAATCCCCGCTGCCTCCTTGAAAGAGAGATGTCCTGAACCGCTAGACGATGGGGGCAGACTTGCACGACCGCCATCATACTATGTTCATAGTATGAATAGTTTTTAAAATTGTCAATATAATGGAATGGTATGACTCGATACGAAGGATCTTTCCGTCTTTCACGATTCTTTCTATACAATTTTTTTCGATAAAAGTTTGGTTCAAAGGCCACGCCGAATCTCTTTATCCGAATCTCTTTATCAATGATTCAATGAAATATCTTGGATCTATGTTAAATTAGTGGATACATGTATCACTCAAATGAATTTAGTTATGATGTCAATTAGGATAGTCTTGAAACAATTCATTGTATTGATATTTATCAAATCCAATATCAATAAACCGTTTTATTTTACCTATATTATATACTCTATAGTAAATTATATTAAATTATTTAATTTACTTTTACTGGATAAAGAAAATTTTTCATTCCTGAATGAACCCTTATACTTATTATAAGATATATCTATGTACATCTATTATAATAAGTATATATACTAAACTCATAGTGTCTTTATTCAGGAATTGGATCAAACAAGCCCTTTTAACTCAGTGGTAGAGTAACGCCATGGTAAGGCGTAAGTCATCGGTTCAAATCCGATAAGGGGCTTTGATTTTTTCATATTTGATTTTTTCATAAATAATAAAACTCCGGCAGTAGTATTCATATTTGAAGTGCGAATAAAGATATTGTTGATCTTTGTAATAAAGTAATAAAAAAAAAGTAACAAACCGTATAATTTAATATTTTAATATATAATCAAAATTATAACATTATAATTAATTTATAGTATGGTTATAAATTTGCTATTTTTATAAATTTGCTATTTTAATAAATTAAATCTATTATTAAAAATAAATTAAATCTATTATTAAATAAATAAATTAAATATATTATTCTAAATATTATATTAAATATTATAATGAATGTAAGGATAAGTCGTCTCGTTAAATCTTCAAATATTACTATTCCTTTCCTATTTTCCATTATTCCAATTAAATCGATTAGAAATCAACAAAATAAAAAGTAAGTGGACCTAACCCATTGCATCATAATTATATCCACTATTCTGATATTAAAATTCGATAGAGATGAAATTGGATCTTTTTTTTCTTTGGACTAC